TGAATTAAAGAAATATAAATTTAGGAAAGATGAATAAACAGGCTTATATAAAAAAGATGCTATCAGGATTCCGCAAGAAGCTATACTGACTGAAAAAGTTGCATTTGTTAGAAATTCATACCAATCCCAACCCAAAAATATTTTTCTATTTTGAGGTAAGAGGTTTATAGACGGCGTTAACACTTTGGATAATATATCCAACTGCAATCCTTTTTGATTGAAGAAAGGAATTCCTATGACTCCAATGAACAAAGTAAATAAACCTAATATAAGCATAGGAAATAGCATAGTATTGTCCGACTCATGAGGATACGAAAAAATGTTCTTAGTAGCGAAATTAGGAATAGTAAAGAAAGATATCGTCATACTTTTTCCATTACTATTAATTCTATTTTTTTGTTTCAAAAAAAAGGGAATCCTTTTATCATTCTTTTTTGTTAATAAAGGTAACAAAGAAAAATTGTTTTTAATCACCTTTTTCCCTTCTTTACCCCATAAAGAGATCGAATAGACCGATCTTTTTTTTTTGCCACTGTAAGTTTGAAAATAAACATTTAAATGCCCCTCAAAAGTAAGTAAATAAATCCGAAACATATAAAATGCGGTTAATCCTGTGGTGGAACAAGCGATTATTGCAAAAATCGGTGAATACAACCAACTATCAGTAAGAATTTCATCTTTGGACCAAAAACAACCAAGAGGCGGAATACCGCAAAGAGAAAGTGTACCTATTAAAAAAGATGTTTTGGTAATAGGTACCTGTTTTCTTAAACCTCCCATAAGAACCAGACTCTGACTTCTATCTGGAGAATAGCCAACAATAGTTTCCATTGAATGAATAATAGATCCGGAGCCTAAAAACAACAAAGCTTTGGAATAAGCATGAGTAATCAAATGAAACAAAGCAGCTCGATAAGAACCCATACCTAGAGCCAACATCATATATCCCAATTGAGATATTGTAGAATAAGCTAAACCCCTCTTAATATCTTTTTGAGCAAGAGCTAAAGTGGTCCCTAAAAGTAATGTTATTATACCTATCAAAGCTATTAGATTCATTATGTAAGGTAAAACTATTAAAAGCGGGAGAAGGCGGGCGATAAGAAAAATTCCGGCCGCTACCATAGTAGCGGCATGTATAAGAGCTGAAATAGGGGTAGGTCCTTCCATAGCATCGGGTAACCATACATGAAGAGGAAATTGAGCAGATTTAGCAATAGCACCAGCAAATAATAGAAAGGCACACAAAGTAGGAAATAAAAAATGAACTTCATTATTATAAACCAAGTTATTGACTATTTCAAACAAATCCCGAAATTCTAAACTACCCGTTATCCAATAAAAGCCTAAAATTCCTAATAATAAACCAAAATCTCCAACCCGATTAGTCACAAACGCTTTTTGACAAGCATTTGCTGCAGTAGACCGGGTGAACCAAAAACCTATTAATAGATAAGAACACATTCCAACCAATTCCCAAAAAAAATAAATTTGTATCAGATTAGAACTAGTAACTAATCCTAACATTGAGGTATTGAAAAAACTCATATAAGCAAAAAACCTCAAATATCCCCGATCATAAGACATATAATTGTCACTATAAATAAGAACCATAATTCCAACAGTAGTAATTAATATTAACATAATAGAAGTAAGGGGGTCAACTAAATAGCCAAATTCTAAAGAAAAGTCATTATTGATAGTCCAAGACCATATAGATATATAGATAGAAGTGTTATTTTTTTCTTGACTACCCAGATAGGTTGAAAAAATCATAACTATACTTAATAAGAAAATACTAAGAAAAACCCACATACGACGAAGATCTTTTGTTGCCGTGGGAAAAAGTAGAAGTCCTACTCCGATTAATATAGGAACTGGAAGGAGAATAAAGGGTATAATCCGTAAATATTGATATGTATATTGCATAAAAATAAATAAAATATTTTTATCTTAAAAAATTGTTTCTGATTTACCGGTTCTTAGCTTTTTTGAAATGAAAGGGATCAGTTAATAAAAAAAAGGAAAATATAGAATTTTATAGACTTAATTAGTTTGAATATTTTTCCATTTTTTGAAATATTTCAAATCAAGAGATTTAAGTTGTTGAAATCATATGAACAAATTACTTTTGAAAAAAAACATAGTACTTTTGATAAAATTTGATTAAAAAAAGTAAAATTTAAATTTTCATCTGAACTTAATTATTAGTGCGTATTATTACAATAATTTATATATCTATAGAGCAAAGATAAATAATTACACCAAACCAAGTATTTGCTCTTAATCATAAAAAAACTATAATTTTTTTTAGTTGGCTTATTATTTTTAGAAATGAATTTAATGTCTTTTTTTGTAATAAAAGACATTTCTTTTTTTAGTTAAAGGCTATGATCTTCAAACTATAACATCCAAGACTTTACTTTCCCGAAAATTACTAAAATATAAAATAGCTTTTATAAATGATTTCTTTTGGAATTTTTAATAGATATAAGTAATGGTTTATTGCACATTTTAAAATTCTATTAAAATTATACGTACTTTTTGTGTGAGCCTGGCCAATTCCATTTTAAATTCATTTTAAAATGAATATTTTAAAATGAATAAGGTACGGGGGTGGCTTATTAAAACTTTCGCTCTTTTTATTATGTATTTTAGTCCTTTTATTACTTGTATTAATACATGTAGGACGACAAAAATGAATTTGACAGTTTTACAGAGATATAAAGAAGGGTACATAGTGGTTTTTTTATATTTTTTGTTTTGTTCCTAGTACTAGCACTCTATTTATATTTATGCTATTTTTCTTTTTCTATATTCATAGTTTTAGAAAGGGCGTATAACCTAGAAAAGAAATAGATAGCCGTATAATTAATATTCAAAAATAATGGGTTTTGGCCAATAGCTACTAAATGTCTTTGACATCCAACTATTAAATATAAATATATATATTTTTTTTTAATGGCAGTTCCGAAAAAACGTACTTCTAGCTCAAAAAAACGTATTCGTAAAAATCTTTGGAAAAAGAAAGGATATTTGACAGCAATGAAAGCTTTTTCATTGGGTAAGTCTCTTTCTAGAAGGAATTCAAAAAGTTTTTTTTATGCAAAAAATAAATAATAAATAATAAATGGAAAAAATCTGAGTTGCTTTGATTCGAAAAGCAGTCAGTCTAATTTGTTTCTAATTGTAAATTGTTTCTAATTTCTTTAGAAGTTTTATTTTCTTTTATTTTAGAACTTAGAAACAAGTTATAATAATTTGTATTTGATTACAATAATATTCTATTTATATATAAGTTAATAGAAATTGATATTCTCCAATTTTTTGTTTTTACCCGCTGAATAGCAATGAAAAATTGAATTTGTTTCGCTTTTCTAATTAAAAAATTTTTGTGTGTACTAAAATTAAAGTAAAATGCTATACTTTTTTATTTGAAAGAAAAAAGAAACACAAGAAGAGGATTAACCCTTTATTTTGAGCATGCTTTATTGTTTTTATGATGGGGAAAATAAGAATCCCCATCAATTCGATAATAAAAATGTTTTCACTTTTATTGTACCTATTTTATAGACTAACTAGACTATTTAGTATATTAACTGTGTATTGAATATATTTACTAAACTAATTAAATTAGAGAAGAACAGATAGGAAATTTGCAGCCACTATTAGATTGTTTAAACTAATTAATTAAAATTTCATTAAAATGTGTTTTATAACCTTTTAAATACTTCTTTCTTTAAGTTACTATGACAAAATAGACTCGAACTTTTAATTTAACCTAGTAAAAAAAAAGAAAAAAGATTTCCTTTTTTAGGAAGAATACGCCAATTTTAGATCTTATGGTTCCACTGAAGGATCAATCAATAAATATTTATATATATATATTATATATTGCATTGAATTGATTACTTCACTCTCGACAATTGAATAAAAAAGGGTTATTATGATTTCGAACAAGCCGCTATGGTGAAATTGGTAGACACGCTGCTCTTAGGAAGCAGTGCTAGAGCATCTCGGTTCGAGTCCGAGTGGCGGCATGGGATCTTCTAAAAGAGTGAATCCTATACTGAATTCAATTATCCTATAATTGAAATTGAATTGAAATCCGCCTCGCTTTTTCATTTTAAAATTTTTATGATATTTTCAACTTTAGAGCATATATTTACACATATATCCTTTTCATTCGTTTCAATTGTAATTACAATTCATTTGCTAACCTTAGTCGTAGATGAAATCATAAGACTATATGATTCGTCGGAAAAGGGGATAATGGCTGTTTTTTCCTGTATAACAGGATTATTAGTTACTCGTTGGATTTATTTGCAACATTTACCATTAAGTAATTTATATGAATCATTAATCTTTCTTTCATGGAGTTTCTCCAGTATTCATATGGTTCCGTATTTAAAAAAAATGAAAACCTATTTCAATTTAAATGCAATAACCGCGCCAAGTGTTATTTTTACCCAAGGTTTTGCTACTTCAGGTCTTTTAACTGAAATGAATGAATCTAAAATATTAGTACCCGCTCTCCAATCCCATTGGTTAATGATGCACGTAAGTATGATGGTATTGAGCTATGCAGCTCTTTTATGCGGATCATTATTATCACTAGCTCTTCTAGTAATTACATTTCAAAATTTCATACTAAATTTGAGTAATTTTAGTAAAGGCAAAAATTTAGTAAATGAGCCTTTTTTGCTGGGCGAGATTCACTACATAATAGAACAAAAGAATCGTTTAATAAACACTTATTTTCTTTTTTCTAGGAATTATTACAGGGTTCGAGTGATTCAACAATTGGATCTTTGGAGTTATCGTATTATTAGTCTAGGTTTTCTATTTTTAACGATAGGTATTCTTTCAGGAGCAGTATGGGCTAATGAAGCGTGGGGATCATATTGGAATTGGGATCCAAAAGAGACTTGGGCTTTTATTACTTGGACCATATTTGCAATTTATTTCCATATTCGAACAAATAAAATTTTTGAAAGTGTAAACTCTGCAATTATGGCCTCGATGGGCTTTCTTATAATTTGGATATGCTATTTTGGGGTTAATTTAGTCGGAATAGGGTTACATAGTTATGGTTCATTTACCTTAACATCTAATTGAATTGAAAAATACAAAATAAATATAGGATAGTATAAGTGTATATAAGAAAACTTCGTGTAACCCATCGAGAACCTTTTGAATCGAATAATAGAAAAAAAATCAAAGCAAAAGGTTCTCGATGGATTACATACCTGGTTAAAATCTAATTCTAATTTATTTTACTCAAACTCAGAGAAGAAAAAGTACTTATTTTTCATTGTCCAACAAAAAATTTTAAAAGAATTATAAGATTTTTTTTAGTTTACTCACAAAAACTATGGATAAAAAAAATTAGATAGAAGAGTTTCGACTTTCTCAACTGATAGTGAGAAAACGAAATCTGGATAAATACCAATAGATATTACGGGTAAAAGAATAGAAATCGAAAGAAACAATTCTCGCGGACCAGAATCAACAAAATAAGAGTTTTGGGTATTAAAAAGTTTGTATCCATAGAACATCTGGCGTAACATGGATAATGAATAAATAGGAGTTAATATTATTCCAATTCCCATTCCAAAAGTAATTAGGATTTTGGGTAGTAAAAGATATTTTTGGCTAGTAAGTATTCCAAAAAATACTATCAATTCTGCAACAAAACCGCTCATGCCCGGTAATGCAAAAGAGGCCATTGATAAGATACTGAAAGTCGTAAATATTTTTGGAATTGTGATAGCCATTCCACCCATTTCATCGAGATAAACGAGACGTATTCGATCATAACTCGTTCCTGCCAAGAAAAAAAGTGCAGCGCCAATAAATCCATGAGAGATTATTTGTAAAACGGAACCGTTGAGTCCGGTATCGCTTATAGAACCAAGTCCTATAATTATGAAACCCATATGCGATACGGAAGAATAAGCTATTCTTTTTTTTAAATTACGTTGATCGGGAGATGTTGAAGCTGCATAGATTATTTGAATTGTGCCAACTATCATCAAGCAAGGAGAAAATATAGAATGGGCACGGGGTAATAATTCCATATTTATCCGAACCAATCCATATGCTCCCATTTTTAATAAGATTCCAGCTAGAAGCATACAAGTACTGTAATGTGCCTCTCCGTGAGTGTCTGGTAACCAAGTATGGAAAGGTATAATTGGCAATTTAACAGCAAAAGCAATAAAAAATCCAATATAGAAGAGAATTTCGAGTTCTACAGGATATGATTGATTAGCTGATTTTTCAAAATTTAATGTTGGTTCATTAGAACCAGCTAAGCAAATACCTAGAATTGCCATTAATAAAAAGGCGGAACTTCCTGCAGTGTACAAAATAAATTTTGTCGCTGAATACAAACGTTTCTTTCCGCCCCACATAGATACAAGTAGATAAACTGGAATTAATTCTAATTCCCACATGATGAAAAAAAGTAAAATGTCTTGAGAAGAAAATGGTCCTATTTGACCGCTATACATCGCTAACAGCAGAAAATGGAATAATCGGGACTCGCGAGTAACCGGCCGAGCCGCTAAAGTCGATAAAGTAGTGATAAACCCCGTCAGCAAAACGGGTCCTATAGAAATTCCATCTATTCCCAATCTCCAGGAAAAATCAAAAAAATATATCCATTTATAATCCTCTGTCAGTTGGATTAATGGCTCGTCCAATTGGAAATGATACATGAACGCATAGGTTGTTAGAAGGAGTTCTATTATACATATACAAATTGTATACCACCTAATTACCTTATTTCCTCTATGAGGAAAAAATAAAATTAGGGACCCCGCAAATATTGGCAAAGCTACAACTATCGTTAACCAAGGAAAATAATTCGTAGTAAAAACAAGATACGCTTGGACCATAAAAGCGCGTACTCAAAAAAATATATTTTTTTGAGTACGCGCTTTTGTCGGTAAAGGTAAAAAAAGAAAATGGAGTCGTATTCAAGTCGGGTTTTTTGGAACGTATCAATAAGCTAGACCCATACTTCGAGTTGTTTCATGCCACAAATAAACCCGAACACTCAAGAAATCCGTTGGACAGGCGGATTCACATCTTTTACAACCCACACAATCCTCTGTTCTTGGAGCAGAAGCTATTTGCTTAGCTTTACAACCGTCCCAAGGTATCATTTCTAATACATCTGTGGGGCAAGCTCGGACACATTGAGTACACCCTATACACGTATCATAAATCTTTACGGAATGTGACATTGGGCCTATCTATAATTATTTAAAAAAATAAATTTTGATCTAGTAAACTTTTAAATCAATCATATATTTAGATACCAGATGAATCAATGATTTAGAGTTACCAGAATTTTTCTAATCAATCTACTTACGGATTTACTTATGGGAGAGAACCAAGATACTTTGATTTCTTATATTTTCGCAAACATGATCATACATTCTGTATAATACACACTGATTCGCATTTATGAATATTCTAATTTGTTTCTTTAATACTACTTATAATTCATACTACTTATTCAACAAATTCGATTGATTGATACGAGTTGATTTTTTGTTACGATAAATTGACGAAACAATAGCTGGTCCAATAGCTGCTTCAGCGGCTGCAATGGCTATAACAAAAATGGAGAAAATATTTCCTTTTAATTGGCGACTGTCAAAAAAATCAGAAAATGTTACTAAATTTATATTAACCGCATTCAGTATAAGTTCAAGACACATAAGAGTTCTAACCATATTTCGGCTGGTGATCAATCCATAGATACCGATAGAAAATAAGTAGGCACTCAAAACAAGGACATGTTCGAGCATCATTGAACAACTCCTTATTAATTTCGATTCATTTCAATATAACATGAATAACAAGGCAACGTGTTGAATTGACGAGAATCTAAAAACAAAGAAAGAAAGTATGGAACAAAGAAATATATTGTAAATAGGTCGAATAAAATAATTTCTATTTTAGACATAACCCATTTCAAATTCTGGAAATAAATGCGATAAGATAGAGTGAAGTTTTATTTGGATTGCAGTTGATAGATTTATTATTATTGACGCGCCACGGAAATTGCACCTATCAAACCGACTAAAAGAATTATCGAGATAAATTCAAAGGGAAGAAAAAACTCTGTTGATAAATGAATTCCAATCTGTTGACTATTGCTTATCAAATCGTGTTCTATAATCTGGTTTGATCTTGTAGTCCAAATAATCCCGTACCATGACGTATCTGTAATAGTCGTCATTAGGAAACCAAACATACTTGTACAAACCAGCAAAGTAACCCCATTCCCGACGGTCCAACGATTAAAATCTTTGTAATATTCTGAACCATTCATAAACATTACAGCAAATATGATTAAAACATTTATAGCTCCCACATAAATAAGGAGTTGTGCAGCAGCTACAAAATATGAATTTGATAGAATATATAATAGGGATATAGAAACAAGAACTAATCCCAACGAAAAGGCAGAATAAATTGGGTTTGGAAATAAAACTACTCCTATACCTCCTAAGATAAGACCTAATCCCAGAAAGACGAAAAGAAAATCATGTATGGGTCCATGCAAATCCATTATATGCAGGCTAATAGATAAAAAAATCACAAAATTTTTCATGACCTTTTTGAAACCAGACCAGAAAAAAAATAGTTGATTTGATGATTCAAAATCAAATTTTACTTGCATTAAATCCTAGGGGGTGTGAATTAATGTGGGTACAGTTATTGGACAAATTTTTATTTAATCAAGTATTTACTTATTTTTTATTTGAGTCGAATTCAAAATGGTTCGAATTGTATAATCGTCAATTACTACCATCGGTAACCGACCCAGGGCAATTTGATTATAATTCAACTCGTGACGATCATAAGTAGAAAGTTCATATTCTTCAGTCATTGCTAAACAGTTTGTTGGACAATACTCAACACAGTTACCACAAAATATACAGATTCCGAAATCAATACTGTAATTAAATAATCGTTTCTTGCGAATATCAGTTTCCAATTTCCAATCAACGATAGGTAGATCTATAGGACATACACGAACACATACTTCACAAGCAATACATTTATCAAATTCAAAATGGATTCGGCCGCGGAAACGTTCCGCGGCGATTACTTTTTCATAAGGATAGTGAATAGTTATAGGTAAACGATTTACGTGGGATAAGGTAATCATGAAACTTTGACCAATGTACCTTGCAGCTCGTACTGTTTGTTGACCATAATCCCTGAACCCAGTTACCATAGGGAACATATCGTGAATATATATATAAAGAGTTTTTTTGTTTATTTCTCTTGTTTTCTCCAAGTTGGGAATATAGGCTATCATATTGTTTTAGAGTGAAAATAGTTGAGAAGAAGTTGTTAATAATAGATTACCAAGAGAAATTGGTAAAAGAAATTTCCATCCAATATTCAATAGTTGATCCATTCTTATCCTAGGTAAAGTCCATCTTGTTGTGATAGGAATGAACAAGAACAAAAAAGTTTTAGCTAATGTAATAAACATATCAATTGTCGGTTCAAAAACACCGTATAATTCATTTATTTCAAAAAAATCAGAAACAAATATGTGCGGCATAGAGATATTCCAACCGCCCAAATAAAGAACAGTTACAAATAATGAAGAAACTAATAGGTTTAAATAGGAAGCAACGTAAAATAAACCAAATTTGATACCCGAATATTCGGTTTGATAACCAGCAACTAATTCTTCTTCTGCTTCTGGTAAATCAAAAGGTAATCTTTCACATTCTGCTAGGGAAGAAATTATAAAAATAATAAATCCTATAGGTTGACGCCACAAATTCCATCCTAAAAAACCATATTTTGATTGTGCCTCAACTATATCAACTGTACTTGAACTATTAGATAATCATAGTCGGTGATAGCATCACAGTTTCCATCGCTATTCCAGAACCGTACATGATATTTTCATTTCATACGGCTCCTTGAAGACCTTAAATAAATATAAGGATCTGGTCTATTTTATCTTAATATGTTTATAAGATGGATAGAGTAAAAATTGATTGTACGATCCCGAATTAGACCAATTTAATTCTGTTTGTTATGCTTTAATAATTATATATATTATTAAATTAATTTGAATTAATCTAAATTAAAGTACTTCTGAATAGATCTCATCCTTTGGTTTAATGATTTCAAAAATCATTTGAATTTTTCTTTGTTGAGTAATAACTTAATTCTTCAATTAAATACTCATTATAAGGATCTTCCCTTTTACATACGAAAAAAATTCATATCATAATTCATGAATTATGATATTCTTTATATATATAAAGACTCAAAGTATAAAGAAAGAATAAAAAATATCGTTTTTTTTATACTGTAATTGTATTTATTTATCGTTTTTTTGTCGTTTCTATTCTTCTTTCTGTTTCTGCGAAAAGTAGAGTTACAAAAAAAGTAAAGGATTATTTCGTTTCCAATAGTCATTTCTTTAATCGATGGATAGGAGTATACTCTGGATCGGAATTGTGGGGAGTACTGCCCGATCATTTCTACTAATTTAAAGCCCCAATGAATATTCTTTTATATAATCTCCATTACAAATCCTTTGTGTATCTTAGTGTTTCTACTCATCCACTCGTTTTTGTTCAAGCATCCGTTTACGTTTAAAAGGTAATATCTATGATAATACATTCAAACCGTAGTGAAAACTCAATATGGTGTATCTTTTTAGCCCGCGTCAAGTCAGAATGATTCATTAACTAATCTTGGGGCAAAGGCTTTCGTTTGTTTATGTTTATTTCTGTTCAGCTCTCTAACACTTAGACATACAAAATGAGACTTAATTTTTTTACGGCCAGTTTATAAACAAGCTGTTTTCTTTCACTCATATAACTCTCGGATTCGGATTTAGTTCATCCAGCCAACTACTGAAAAAAAATGAAGATATTTACTCAACTCGTTCCACCATAAAGGAAGAACTGGAGAACAATTTATGTCTTAACGAAGCACACGTAGAGATATTGATAAGACACATAAAGTTAATGGTATTTCATAACTAATCGATTGAGCAGCAGCTCGTAGACCACCTAAAAAAGAATATTTATTATTTGATCCGTATCCTGACATAAGAAGGCCAATCGGAGCAATACTTGAAACGGCAATCCATAAAAAAACACCAATATTGAGATCCGATAAAACAAGATGAGAACCAAAAGGAACTACCGAATAGCTTACTAAAATGGATATGACCGCTATGGAAGGTCCGATACTGAATAAATGAGTATCTCCTCTAGATGGAAAGAGGTTTTCTTTGAAAAGTAATTTTGCCCCATCAGCTAAAGCTTGAAGAATTCCTAAAGTTCCAGCGTATTCGGGTCCAATACGTTGTTGTAGTCCTGCGGATATTTCTCTTTCTAACCATACAATTACTAGTACACCCGTTGTGATTCCCAATACAGGAGTCAAAATAGGAAAAAGTATACATATAATTCCACAAGCCTGTTGTAAAAAAAAAAATCTAGAAAAAGAATTGATATCTTCTACTTCTATTCTATCAATTATCATTTTAACGATCAACTTCTCCCATAATGATATCTATGCTACCTAGTATTGTCATAATATCAGCCAATTTCATTCTTTTAACTAACTGAGGAAGAATTTGCAAATTGATAAAACCAGGCGGTCTAATTTTAAACCTCCAAGGAAAACCACACTGATCCCCTATCAGAAAAATTCCCAATTCTCCCTTTGGGGCTTCAACTCTCACATAGAGTTCTTGTTTCGGCAATTCAAATGTAGGAGAAGGTTTTTTGCTAATAAATCGATAGTCAAAGTCATTCCATTCTGGATTCTTTTCTCTATCAAAGTATCGGATTTCTAAATTCTCATATGGCCCCCCCGGAATTCCTTCTAGAGCCTGTTGAATAATTTTTATGGATTCTGTCATTTCACCAATGCGAACGAGATACCGAGCTAATGAATCTCCTTCTTTTTGCCACTGTACTTCCCAATCAAATTCGTTGTAACGCTCATAATGATCAACTTTACGCAGATCCCATTGTTTTCCAGAAGCTCGCAGCATTGGTCCTGATAAACCCCAATTTATTACTTCCTCTCTTCCAATAATGCCTATCCCCTCAACTCGTTCTAAAAAAATAGGATTTCGTGTAATAAGTTTTTGATATTCAGTAACTCTTGTTAAAAAATAATCGCAAAAATCTAAACATTTATCTATCCAGCCATAGGTTAAATCGGCCGCTACTCCTCCAATACGAAAAAAATTATGCATCATTCTCATACCAGTAGCAGCCTCAAATAGATCATAAACTAATTCTCTTTCTCTGAAAATATAGAAGAAAGGAGTCTGCGCCCCAATATCTGCCATAAAAGGGCCGAGCCATAACAGATGCGACGCTATACGACTCAACTCCAACATAATTATTCGGATATAGCTGGCTCTTTTAGGTACTTGGATATTTCCCAGCAACTCCGGTCCGTTTACGGTTATTGCTTCTGTGAACATAGTAGCTAAATAATCCCACCGCGTTACATAAGGCAAATATTGTATAATTGTTCGGTTTTCCGCAATTTTTTCCATTCCTCGGTGTAAATAGCCTAATATTGGTTCACAATCAATAACATCTTCACCATCGAGAGTAACCATGAGTCGAAGAACACCGTGCATTGATGGGTGGTGGGGTCCCATATTTACTATCATGAGGTCATTTCTTGGAGCTGGTAGATTCATAGGTTTTTATTCGATTCATTTTTTCATGAATTACTGAAAGTAAAAAGAAGTTCATTAAAATTCAAGATCTACTAAATCAAATAATTCAAAAGGCCCCTTCACACTTAAATTAACGCGTTTTTGATTCGCGAATATCTAACTGATTAATTAATTGTTTATAACGTATTCTATTTTTCTTTGACAAATAAGACAGCACCTTTTGGCGTTTTCCCAAAATTTTCCGGAGGCCCCTCTGAGATAAAAAATCTTTTCTGTGAAATTCCAAATGTGAAGAAAGTTTTCGTATCCTATTAGTGAATCTTAGTATTTGAAATGCAACAGACCCCCTGTTTTCTTCTTTTTCTTCGTGCGAAATAACCGAGATGAATGACTTTTTTAACATAAAATTAACCCCCCCTACTGGCACTTTTTACTAGATATATTTTTTTTATCAATAAAAATAGTGCTACCTTTTTTTGTTATACACACTACAATAATCTTAATTTTTTTTATTATCAAATATACAACATAGAGTACGTGAAATAAAGTCAATCCATCTTTACCTTTTTTTCAGTACACGTTCAATTCATTTTAAAATAGTGGATACATACGGATCCTTAGCATACCGAAGCGACTGCCATTATTGGTATCAAACCAATAGCGATTCAGACAAGCGAAATTTTCTAATCGATAACTAGGCCAAAGAAAATATTTGAATTTACTATTGGTATCTCTTTTTATTTTTGGACTATTTGCATTACAAAATGTTGTATTTAGAGGCATACTACTTCGATTCATAGAATAGAAATAAATTAGACTTCTCAATTCTCTACGACGTCTAGGGGATAAAATACTTTCAGGAACAAACAAATCATAATGCTTTTTAGTTCTATTTTCAGCCGTCTTTTGCTGCTTTGGAATTAATTTATCAGAATTATTCTTATCAACACGGCCTTTTTCTTGGTCCCTTTGATTTATTATGTAGTTCCTATTCTGAACTAACGAAATACTTATTGTTTGATGCATAATAAATTGTCCTTTCTTTTTTAGAGACAGACAAAAGGGTTCGATAAAGACTATTCCCCTTTTAAGCAAAAGACTCTCAATTAAATCCATTTCATTTTTTTCTAACAACATAACTTTTTTAAGGTATATAAAAAATTCTCCGGTTTTCCTAGAGTCTATAGCAATTTCGTTTGAGTCCATCAGACGGTTACCCCCGTGCCAACATTTTTTAAGGATATTTACCGTTTTTGAATTTTTTGAATTGAAAGAATAACTGGATCTCAATTGAAAAAGCAAATCCCTTGTTAGTAAGAAACTCGATGGTGATAAAATACATTTTACGACCTGGCGGTTCGTGTATGTTTTTCTATTTTGAATGACATTTTCAGTTACATTCAAATTTAAAAGGAGCAACTTGATTGGTATGTTCCATGGTTTAAGTTGAGACGAAGTAGAAAGTCTCAAAAAGTCTGGAAAAAACCAAAGTTCGAAATTCAATATAGGTAAATTGAGCATTTCTTCATTATTGATTCTCATCCAATCAAATTTATTTTTTTTTGATGGGTTAATCCCTTGAATTTGATCAAACATGGCAAAATAAATAATTCGAGTTTCAAAACGATTCTTTTTTTTATAATAATGATTTAATTGTTCATAATTAAATTCAACATAATTTTGAATTCTAATCTCAGTTTCTTTATTACTAGTGGTGTCAGTATCCATATTACTGCAGGCTCCAATATTTTTTTTTTTTCTAAAAACAAAATTAAGAAATATCCAATCAAAAAATTTTCTATTCTGATCTTTCGTTATATCTAAAATATTGTCTTCTAATAGATAATGATTAACCATCATACCGAACGGCATATTAACAAATTGACATTTATTTTCGTTGTAATTATAAAAAATATATTGGTTATGATTTACTTGTAAGGAGAATCCAGAAATAAAGGAATTCTTCTTATCTTCAGACTTAATAAAATTATATGATAAAAGATCGTATCTGTCTTTTTTTTTAACATTTGAAAAATTTTTATTTAAATGTTTATTTTTAATTATAGGGTGATGATTTACTATATTTCTACTCTCTTGTGGTACGAACTGAGATTGATAATAAACCTTTAACCTATTTTTACATTGCCGGATTATTCGAAAATTCCGTAGGTTCTTATGTTTTAATTTGGAATGGAATATTTTTTGTGTTCCAAAAAAATAATTCTTTATTTCATTTTTAAGAAAAAGAGATGTTCCATTAGATTGAAAGACAAATCCTAATCTTAACTTATATAAATCAAAAAAATTCAAAACCATATTTTGTGATAATTTATAAAGGGCATAGTCTTGTGACAAATAAGATAAGTCATGCAAAGTATGTAATTTATTATTACTAATATTCGAAAGTGCCTCTTTTCTTTTTATAAAGGAAATAAGCTTATTTCCTTTTTTGTTTGTTTTATCAATTTTTTCTTGATTTGTTTTATTATTGTAAATATAGTTATTAGAGGAACTGTATTTATTAAAAGTTTTTTTTGTTGCTTCAAAAAAAAAAAGTTGTCCATTTTTTAGATAAAAATGACTGATATATAAAAAGATATTTAGATGTACCTTTTCAACGAAAACCTTTATAACAGAATTTGTTTTACGAATTAATTGATCATATTTTATTAATAGTTCGAAAATCGTTTTTGGTGATCCCAATCGTTTATTATCATAACTCATTTTGTTCGAACTAATATTTATATGTAGATTTCTAAATTCTTTTTTGTTGACTTTGGAAATTTTTTGTATTTTATTTATTATTCTGTTTGTTATAGTAGTTAACCTCTGTATTTCGTTTTTTGTCACTAAAAAAGCTATGTAATTTGTAGAGTGAATATTAATGGACGATTCATTTATTTTATTATTATTTTTTAATAAATTTTTTTCTTTTTTATTTTGACTCAATTCATATATTTCTTTCAATTCCAATAATAGAATTTGATTACTTTTTATTAGTTTTTTTTTTCTTAGAAATAGAATGTTTTTAATAACTCTTTTTTTTATTTCTTTTGAGAGTTTTAGAAAAAATTTTATTATTTTTTTGAAATTTATTAGAACTGGAAAACACTTATTTTTCAATTTGAGAAGTCTTTTTTTGAGTTCTTTAAAAATAGGCTTAAAAAATGAAAGTTGTTTTCGTGTAGAGCCAACACGAAGTTCAATTTTTATTCCATAAGATCTTACAAACAAAAACTCAGTTTTTTTTTCTTTATTTTTCAGTGGATAGTTAGCTCTTTTTCGTAGTTTAGATTTGTGCCAAGGTTTTAGACGAAAAGGAAATAGGATCTTTATATGAATATTTTCTAGAGAAAAGTTAGAAACGTTTTGAAGAAACTCCCTTTTGAATTTAGGAAATCCATTTTTTAAATAAATAAATCCATGTTCGAAAAAAGGAATCCCATTATAAGTGCAAACAACATGCTTTTCTTTCCACCAATCCCAGAAATCCTCGGACCATTCAGGACATTGAAATAATAGTATACGACCGATATTTTTAACTATTATCAATGACGGCAATATTATATATTTTCTCAGAATTGATTTGGTTACTATCAGAAAAACTCTTGTTTCTTGACCGTTTTCAAAATACCAGCCTGTGCCTTGTAGGATAAGTGCTTGTTCTATTATTTCGTAATCTTCTAGTTCGTATTCCTCTTGTGTGTTAGCTTCTTGGCTTTTTTTTTTCAATAGCCATTTTTTTAAATCTTTATAAAACGGAGGGAATCTGGGTTTTTGCTTTAAAAAAGTGGGGGAATGTACATTTCGAAAGACTTTATAAATAACGGTTTTACGCCTTTTGGATGCCATTGAACTGATCATTATGTCTCGTCGAAAATCCGATTCTTCGAAATAACGTATCAAACAAATATCTGCACTACAACTAGTAGGAATGTAGTCAATATCGTTATCTTCTAGGTCATAAGTTAAAAAAGAAGTAAGTTTGTAGTTTCTTGATTCAAGTGTGGGATACTCTCCCCAAAGGTCTATATTTTCTCCCTCCTGGTGTTCCAAAAATTGACTTGCTATGTATGACCGTCGAAGTACTTTTTTTTTTATTTCTTTTAGCCCACTAAAAAGTTTTCTCTTTTTTTTATTGTTAGGATCCATTTGAACCTTTTCAAAAAAAAATATAAAATTTCGTCCTTCTAAATCAGTTATTACTCGTTTATATTCCGGAAGTAAATAATTTTTTAATAAATTTAAACTTGATGTTAGTTTTCCAGGAAATTCATTCATTAAATTCAACAAAAAACTAATTTCTTTTTCTAATGATTTTTTATGAATTCGGTCATATTCCTTTTTTTTCTGTTGAAATTCTAAGTAATTAATAATAAGAAAGAGACCATAAATCTTATTTATACAACCCCCTTTTGTGGAATTTCGTATGGAAATTTTTTCTTCGATTGAAAGCTTGTTATCACTGACTGAAAACCAGTTATCCTCGATTGAAAGCCAGTTATTTTTCCAAAATAAATTTAAAATTTGTCCACGAGACACACCATTTAAGAAAGGATCATATACTTCAGGTAAGTATTTTTGTTTTGCATTATTACAAAATTTAAAGAATCTATTTCTTTTTTCGAGTCCATCCGTAATAAGAGATTTACTAGCGAAAGTTTTATCTAGAGCTTTGACTCTGTTTATAAATTTATTGTTTAGTTTTTTTCTTTTTTCTTTTTTATTATAATTCCACTGATTATATAATTCATCATAGAAGGGTTTCTTTATTGTAAACAGAGA